AGAAAGTTATCAAAAATAAAAATTTTTTAACATGGAATCAATTAGTTTCAACAATTCATTAATTTTAACGAAAAATATTCTATCTGCCCTTCTCGAGAAAGATAAAAATTTTTCATTATTGTAAAGGTCGATGGGGAAAATAAGACTCCCCACCACCACAATGTGAGTAAAAATATACGAAAAATAAATAAAAAATCTTATATTTTTTTCTGTATTCTTTTTTTTTAGAATTGAGAAAACAGAAGAATTATTTTTTTACACATCTTAGAAGATTAAGATTGAAACCTGGTCTATTTCATATTGATTAGAATAGGGACTGCCAATTGTGAATTTTATATTAACAAATTACTGAGCCAATTTTTCGAGTCAAATCCATTCCGATTATTCCAATATTTTAGGACTTATTTGTTTGTCGTACAAAAAAACTTTTTGAATTCCCGGTAGAAAGAGATTTCCCTAATGACAAAGCTTTTAACGCCGCCCAATATCCTTTCCTTTTCCAAATATTTTTACGAATACGCTTTTTTGATATAGAAGTACGTTTTTTTGGAACTGCCATTTAAAAATGAAGAAGTTACTCATTGTTATAGTTGGATGTGAAAGACATCTATTGTTCAAAACGAATTATTATTTCTTATTCATTATCTATTTTTTCTCTAAATAATATTCTCTTCATAAAAAATAAATTATGTGAAAGATCTCTGCAAATTGTATCAAAAATTACTCGAAATAATAAAATTTTGATTCCAGACAATACAATATTCGTAAAACCAAAAATCTTTGGATTGGAACTCTTAGTTCTCGTTCTTTATCTCTCAAATTTATATCTTTAGAATACGCTATGTCATATAAATAAAACTTAATAAAAGAAATAAATAAAGAACCTAAAAGACCTTGATTTTCATCATTCTATACTTTATTTACATGTAATAAAATACCTCAAAGGATTGTAAACTTTTGCCTAATAAAAAACTTGAGGCTTTTTTTAGTCAAACTCGAGGAAAGAATACACCTAAATTCAATTGTTAAATTCGAATGAGACTATTAATAAATCTGTTAAAGGATACGTGGTTTGATAAAAAAATATCTCAGTCATGTTTTATCATTTCCCGATAAAATAAAAAAATATCATTTTAGATCTATAATATTCTAACGTTTACTAATAAATCCTTTTGATTGAAATGGAAAACAATCAATCCCATAATGAATTAGTTAATGAGTTGAAATAAACAAACTAAAATGAAGATTTATTATTTCATTAGACCGATGACCTTAGTTAATCCTATAATTCATATTAGCATCAAGTACCCTTTTTTGCTTTGCGTAATTTTTTATCCTTGCTCTATGAATATAAATTATCGTAATAATAATTTATATTTGCATTTTCCTATTATAGTATTCGTTTTTTATATGTAACTTGGTCATATCATTTGACCAATTGTAACTTCTTTTTTTGAATATTTGAACGATTTTGAAAAGCCTCAGAATAAATACTAATATCAAATTATTAAATAAGTTAGTGCATGTCTTTATTTTTTATTGACTCTTTTCGAAAGAGGTAAGATCCGGTGAATCGGAAACAATTAATTAAGAATAAAAAACTTTTTTTATGGAACAGACATATCAATATGCGTGGATAATACCTTTCCTTCCACTTCCAGTTCCTATGTTAATAGGGTTGGGACTTCTTCTTTTTCCGACGGCAACAAAAAGTCTTCGTCGTATGTGGGCTTTTCAGAGCGTTTTATTGTTAAGTATAGTCATGATTTTTTCCATGAATCTGTCTATTCATCAAATAAATAGCAGTTCTGTCTATCAATATGTATGGTCTTGGATTATCAATAATGATTTTTCTTTAGAATTCGGATACTTGATCGATCCACTTACTTCTATTATGTCAATATTAATAACTACTGTTGGAATTCTGGTTCTTATTTATAGTGATAATTATATGTCTCATGATCACGGATATTTGAGATTTTTTGCTTATATGAGTTTTTTCAGTACTTCCATGTTGGGATTAGTTACTAGTTCAAATTTGATACAAATTTATATTTTTTGGGAATTAGTTGGAATATGTTCGTATCTATTAATAGGATTTTGGTTCACACGACCTCTTGCAGCAAAGGCTTGTCAAAAAGCGTTTGTAACTAATCGTGTTGGCGATTTTGGTTTATTATTAGGCATTTTAGGGTTTTATTGGATAACGGGGAGTTTCGAATTTCGTGATTTATTCCAAATATTCAATAACTTGATTTCTAATAATGAGGTCAATTTTGTATTTGTTACTTTGTGCGCTGTTCTATTATTTGCCGGTGCGATTGCTAAATCTGCACAATTTCCCCTTCATGTATGGTTACCTGATGCAATGGAAGGGCCGACCCCTATTTCGGCCCTTATACATGCTGCTACGATGGTAGCAGCGGGAATTTTTCTTGTAGCTCGACTTATGCCTCTTTTCATAGTCATACCTCACATAATGAATTTTATCTCTTTGATA